TTCTAGGTTGCTCGATATTGAATCAATAGAGCGCACTTCTAACACTTGTTCCACTTTTGGCAGACCCTGCGTTATATCACCAGATCTTGATTTTTCATATATAAATGTAACTAACGTATCGCCTTCGGAAAGGATTTCTCCATAATGGCCATGAAGAGTTGCTCCTGGGGTGGTCAAATAAGGCTTAGCTGATCTTATTACTACCGAGTTGACTTGAACAATTATAACTTGACCCGGTTTTAGGTGTGGTCCGTTTTTGGCTATACATAGATTTTCACAAATCAGCTGCCCCAAGCTAATTATTGGGGATCGTTCTTCACAATAATTGTGATGATAATCATGATAGAGAAAATGCCAATTCAAATTGAATTGGTTCAAAATGATGTTACTGCATGGATCGGGCTTAGAAACTCTACCATTTTCATTCATTAAATAATATTTAATTTGAATTACTTGAACGTTCTTTTTTAAATTGTCAAGCTCAAAATTAGTTACCGAGATCTGATTATGAGTTATAAAATGGTAAAATGAATATGAAGAATAATTCGCAATTTGAAGAGCTGTTCCTAAAGGGCCCAAGTAATTCCTAATTAAAATTATAGGATCGCTTTTCATTCTTTCTTTTATCACATTGTGATATTTTACATTGTTGAATGGACCCATTCGAAAACAATTAGGTGATGGTAAAATTATCAAAGATTGGTATTCTTTATTTCTATTCAACAACGTACTAATAGTTCCTTGATTTTGTCTAAGTGATTGTTGAATTCTTGCCTTGAGATAAAATGGATTGATATTGGCACGCTCTGACGCATTATCATAGAGGAATCCAGAACTTGAGAAATCCTTCCTTTTTCGGCTATACAAACTATGGGATTTCACTAAGTCAATTCGTAAGAAATATCGAATCAGACCTCTTGTACTTACTTCAATAAAAGAAGCATGAGCCTCCTCAATAGAAGAACTTTTTTTTTCTTGATACCAATCCAGCGATAAACAAGTACGAATTAATTGAATACTTGGGTCAGAAATTCCCAAAACAGGTTTACCATATCCATAAAGGATATAATTAACAACTCGAAGTTGCAGGTTTTCCCTTTCCTGCAACAGATCTTGAGGGAAAAGTGTTGATAAATTTAGACCGTCTGCTATTTCATATATGATTACGGGCCGAACAAAAATAAAATACTTTTTCTTAGTAGGTGTAATCCGTTGGACATAGATCCAATTTTGCAAATTTTTTGATTCCTTCGAATTTTTTTTTACCGTTCCTGGTGGTATCAAGATCCCGCTGTGTCGGGAGATCTTATCTGTCTCTCCAGGAAAATGGATATCTCCAGAAAAGATTTTAAGTTCAATCTCTTTTTTTTTTTTCTCCACTCGGACCAAGCCGCCTACTCGGCTTCTTGTATTTAAAGCAATTCGTGTATCCACTCTAATGATACTATTGTTCCGTACCATTATGGAAGAAGATTCAGGTAAAATATGTACTTCCTCGGGAATGAAAAAAAATCTATCTATTTTCATTTTGTATTTTGGCTTAAATTCTTTGACTCCTCGATATTCAATCAAATCCTCTTTTTTGAGGATTGAATGCACTCCTATAGTCCCATATTTAGTAATTCCCGAACTGTTTCTTCTGTATTGAAGATCATCGAAATAAGAAAAAATACTTTTTCGACGGAAAATACCATTTATGGGTATTTCAATCGAGATATCGGCAGGGGACATTAGTTCTTTCTCCCGTTCTGGAATCGATTGGAATGGAATGATGAATCTATTTCTTCGCCTCTTTGCCAATAAATCATAACTCTCATGTAGAATTGGGGGATATATGAGATTACAATGACCAGTACATATGATTCGATTATGCTCTGAATAGTCAGTAATCTTACTTTGATTTTTACCAGAAAGATCCGAACTAAAGAATCTGTATCTAACTTGATCATTATTTCCTGAAAAGCTCGAAATATATCTTCCTTCGCCAGAAACAGAAAGAGAATGAACTTGATCTTGATCCTTATGTATTGAAAAAGAGACTACACGGTATCTGCACGAACTTCCTTTTAATATCCATAAATGGCTTGTTCTTGGTAAGAGGTGGACATTACTATATGCAAATTCAGGTGTATGGTACACATCAGTACTCCAGTGGATTTCTCCTTCGGAGTCGGAATAGATATGCTTTCGGACCCTTTCTTTAAAATTCAAAGTGTATGTTCCCGCGCGAATCTCGGCAATCACTTGTTCTGATTCTACATATTGATCGTTTTGAACTAAAAGAAAACTTTTTTGTGGAATAGTCACGTTATATAGAATATCTTCACTTTCAATAGTTACATACAAGTCCATATAACATAGAAAAGCAGGATGTCCATGGCGTGTACGTGTGGGATGAACCAAATCCTCATTAAATTTTATTTTCCCGTTAGAAGGGGCTCGTACATGTTCTGCAGTACCCCCTGTGAATACTCCGCCGGTATGAAAAGTTCGTAATGTT